AAGGTAAAAAAAAAACGAAAGTAGATCAAAAGGATTTTTGTTTTTTAACAGTTTGGGGAATGGAAGCGGAACTTCCTTTTGGTTCTCCTCGAAAACGGCTTTCACTTTTTAACCCTATCTTTAAAAAACTTGAAAAAAAAATTATAAAGATAAAAAAAAGCGGTTTTCGAGTTATAACCATTTTAGAAGAAAGAAGAAAATTATTTCAAAATTTATCAAAAGAAAAAAAACATTGGGCCAAAAAAAACGTTTTTTTTCGACAAGAAATAAAAACGAAATTTTCAAAATCAAAAAGAAATAAAAAATTTTTATCGGAATTTAGAGAAGTAGATCAATTAAATGAAAGTAAAAAAGAAAAAGATTCGATACTCAATAACAATAATTGTACGTTTTCTAAATTGTCCACCCCAATTCGACCTCTGCCTTGTAGAAATTATTCATTGATAGAAAAAAAAATGCAAGATCTTTCCGCTAGAAGAAAGAGAATTCTAAATCAAATAGAAAAAATTACAAAAGAAAAGAAAAAAAAAAGAAGAACCTCAGAAGTAAATATTAGTCCTAACAAAATAAAAAAAAGTTCTAATGCTAAAAAATTCAAATCATCAAACAATATTTCACACATATTAAAAAAAAAAAATGCTCGATTAGTGCGTAAATTTTACTTTTTTTTTAGAATTTTTATTGAAAATATATACTTAGATATCTTTTTAGGGCTCATTAATATTCCAAGGCTCAATGCACAGCTTTTTATTGAATCAATAAAAAAAATTATTACTAAATACATTTCCAATAATGAATCAAATCACAAAAAAATTGATAAACCAAATCAAAAAAAATTTCACTTTATTTCGATTCTAAAAAAGTCAAGAGATATTGCTGTTATTAATACTAATTCACAGATTTTTTCTGACATATCTTTCGTATCACAAGCGTACGTATTTTACAACTTATCACAAACCCAAATTCTTAATTTATATAAGTTAAGATCGATCTTTCAATACCATAACCTTTTTCTTAAGAACGAAATAAAAGATTATTTTCGAGCCCAAGGATTTTTTAATTCAGAATTTAAAGAAAAAAAATTTCGAAAGTCTTTTTCTTTAATCAATCAATGGCAAAAATGGTTAAGAAGTCATTATCAATATAAATACGATTTATCTCAGCGTAGATGGTCTAGATTAATACCAGAAAAATGTCGAAATAGAATCTCTGAACACCATATGGTTGAAAATACAAAATTAAGCAAATGGAATTTACATGAACAAGACCAATTAATTGATTATGAAAAAAAAAATGATTTTGAGGCAGACTTTTTTGCGAATCAAAAGGATAATTTTAAAAAACACTCTAGATATAGTCTTTTATCATATAAATCTCTTAATTATGAAAAAAAGACAGACTTCTTTATTTCCGAATCACCAACTAATAAAGAAGAGATTCTTTATAATTCCAACACAAAAAAAAAAAAATTTTTTGACATCTTAGAAAGTATTCCTATCAATAATTATCTAGCGGAAGAGGATATTATCAACATAGAGAAAAGCCCAGATAGAAAATATTTTGATTGGCGAATCATAAATTTTTATCTTAGAAAGAGGGTCGATATTGAGTCCTGGATCGATACCGGAAGCAAAGAAAAAAAAAAAACAAAGACTCCAACAAAAAAATATCAAATAATTGATAAAAGTGATAAGAAAAATATATCTTTTCTTCCAATTTACCAAGATCAAGAAATAAATTTATCCAAACAAAACCCTCTTTTTTTTGATTGGATGGGAATGAATAAAGAAATAGAAAATAGTCTCATATCGAATTTAGAACTTTGGTTCTTTCGAAAATTTGTGATATTTTACAACACATATAAGAGAAAACCATGGACAATACCCATTCAATTTCTTTTTTTGTATTTTCAAAAAAATGAAAATATTAGTAAAACTAAGAAAATCACCGGGAATAAAAAAGGCGATCTTCTTATATCTATACCATCCCAATTGAATGAAAAAAAAATTATTGAATTCGAGCATGAAGAAAACAAATCTGACGACCAAATGGACTTTGGAGCAGTTTTCACAAATGAAGAAAAAGATAAAGATATTGAAGAAGATTATATGGGATTAGATATGAAAAACCATAAAAATAAAAACAAAAGTCATACGGAAGTAGAGCTTGATTTCTTCCTAAAAGAGTATTTATCTTTTCAATTAAGATGGAATGGTTCTTTAAATCACAAAATAATTGATAATATCAAAGCATATTGTTTCCTGCTTAGACTGACAAATCCACGAGAAATTATTATATCTTCTATTCAAAGGCAAGAAATAAATCTGAATATTCTGATGGTTCAGAAAGATGTAACTCTTACAGAATTGATGAAAAAGAGAATATTGATTATCGAACCTGTCCGTCTATCGGTAAAAACTGATGGACAATTTATTTTGTATCAAATGATGGATATCTTATTAGTTCATAAGAACAAAGAACAAATTAATAAAAAATATAGAGAAAAATTCTATGTTCATAAAAATAAAAATAATTTTACCGAATCTATTGAAAGACATCACAATATAATTGGAAATAGAGAAAAAAATGATTATGATTTACTTGTTCCTGAAAATATTTTATCCCCTAAACGTCGTAGAGAATTACGAATTCGAATTTCTTTCAATTTACAAAATAAAAAGGGTATTCATAGAAATACCGAAATTGTCAATGTTAATAACATTAACAATGGGAATAACATTAACATAAAAAAGGGCAGTCCCATTTTGGATAAAAGCAAACATTTTTGGAGAGAAAAAAATAAACTAATTAAATTGAAATTTTTTCTTTGGCCCAATTTTCGATTAGAGGATTTAGCTTGTATGAATCGCTATTGGTTCGATACGAATAATGGAAGTCGGTTCAGTATGGTAAGGATATATATATATCCGCGATTGAAATTTTAGTAAGGATGATTTTTTCATATATATATCATAGCCCATTTGGTCTAGTATATGAAAAGAAGGAGATAGCCGCCTTATTCTTTTACACTGCATATTCCATTCGGGTACATAGAATTCAATCATGTATCAATTAGATCTAGAAATGAATCAATGGGATTTTTTTTTTTACTTTTTATTTGAATTTTAGGTAGAATTTTTTTCTTCTTTGTAAGCGAAGAAATAAATAGACCACCCTTAAAAAATTGGATTGATTAAGTCCAAATTTTGTCAAATAGAATTTTGAATTACTAACAAAGTCAAGATTTTTTTCTATACCAAATTAAAGTCTATACAAAATCTATACAAAATTAAAATGAACTGACATTATTATTTATTAATAGAATACATTTCTTATTATTACTGATCAATAAAAAATATCTTAAACTTAAAACTTAAAAAAAAGGGGTCCTTTTTTATGGTAAAAAATCCATTCATTTCAGTTATTTCACAAAAGGAAAAAGACGAAAACAAGGGATCTGTTGAATTTCAAATAATAAGTTTCACTAATAAGATACGAAGACTTACTTCCCATTTGGAATTGCATAGAAAAGACTACTTATCTCAAAGAGGTTTGCGGAAAATTTTAGGAAAACGCCAACGACTATTGGTTTATTTAGAAAAGAAAAATAGAGTACGTTATAAAGAATTAATTAGTCGGTTGGATATTCGGAAATTAAAAGGACGTTAAAAACTCGTTAATTTCTTAATTGGATAATTGGAAGAGTTTTGTTGAATTATGAATTATTTGATTTATTAGATCTTGAGATGAACTTCTTTTTGTTTTAAGTAACTCGTGGAATGGATCGAGGAAACCCCTATGAATATACCAGCTAAACGAAAAGACCTTATGATAGTCAATATGGGTCCCCAACACCCATCAATGCACGGTGTTCTTCGACTCATTGTTACTCTAGATGGTGAGGATGTTATTGACTGTGAACCAATATTAGGTTATTTGCACAGAGGAATGGAAAAAATTGCAGAAAATCGAACAATTATACAATATTTGCCCTATGTAACACGGTGGGATTATTTGGCTACTATGTTCACAGAAGCAATAACAGTAAATGGTCCAGAATTCTTAGGAAATATTCAAGTGCCCAAAAGAGCTGGCTATATCAGAGTAATTATGTTGGAATTAAGTCGTATAGCTTCTCATTTGTTATGGCTTGGACCTTTTATGGCAGATATTGGTACACAGACGCCTTTCTTCTATATTTTTAGAGAGAGAGAGTTAATATATGATTTATTTGAAGCTGCCACTGGTATGAGAATGATGCATAATTATTTTCGTATCGGGGGGGTAGGGGCTGATCTACCTCATGGTTGGATAGATAAATGTTTGGATTTTTGCGATTATTTTTTAACAGGAGTTGCTGAATATCAAAACCTTATTACGCGAAATCCTATTTTTTTAGAACGAGTTGAAGGAGTAGGTATTGTTGGTGCGGAGGAAGCAATAAATTGGGGTTTATCGGGACCAATGCTACGAGCTTCCGGAGTACAATGGGATCTTCGTAAAATTGATCATTATGAGTCTTATGACGAATTTGATTGGGAAGTCCAGTGGCAAAAAGAAGGAGATTCATTAGCTCGTTATTTAGTCCGAATTGGTGAAATGATAGAATCTATAAAAATTATTCAACAGGCTCTCGAAGGAATTCCGGGTGGACCCTATGAGAATTTAGAAACCCGACGTTTTGATAGAGAAAAAGATCCGGAATGGAACGATTTCGAATATCGATTCATTAGTAAAAAAACCTCGCCTACTTTTGAATTACCGAAACAAGAACTTTATGTCAGAGTGGAAGCCCCAAAAGGAGAATTAGGAATTTTTCTAATAGGGGATCAGAGCGGCTTTCCTTGGAGATGGAAAATTCGCCCGCCGGGTTTTATCAATTTGCAAATTCTTCCTGAATTAGTTAAAAGAATGAAATTGGCTGATATTATGACAATACTAGGTAGTATAGATATCATTATGGGAGAAGTTGATCGTTGAAATGATAATTGATACAACAGAAGTACAAGCTATCCATTCTTTTTCGAGTTTAGAATCCTTAAACGAGGTCTATGGAATTATATGGGAGTTTGTTCCTATTTTGACTCTTGTATTGGGAATCACGATAAGCATACTAGTAATTGTCTGGTTAGAAAGAGAAATATCCGCAGGGATACAACAACGTATTGGACCCGAATATGCAGGTCCTTTAGGAGTTCTTCAAGCTCTAGCGGATGGTACAAAACTACTTTTCAAAGAGAATCTTTTTCCATCTAGGGGGGATACTTATTTATTCAGTATTGGACCATCTATAGCAGTCATATCAACTCTATTAAGCTATTCAGTAATTCCTTTTGGCTATCACTTTGGTTTAACTGATCTAAATATTGGTGTTTTTTTATGGATTGCCATTTCAAGTATTGCTCCCATTGGACTTCTTATGTCAGGATATGGATCAAATAATAAATATTCCTTTTTAGGTGGTCTACGAGCTGCTGCTCAATCGATTAGTTATGAAATACCTTTAACTATTTGTGTGTTATCCATATCTCTACGTGCGATTCGTTGAAACAGAACTTTCTCGTTATTCCTTTCTTTTTAGGAAGAAAGCGAAATGAATTGAATAGATATCTTCATTTTTTATTTATCGTTTGGGTTGATGAACTAAATTGGATAGTTATATGAGTGAAAGAAAACAACTTTGAAATTTGCAGTAAAAAAATTGATACTCATTTCCTATGTACAAGAATAAAACAGAAATAAACATAAGAAAAGAAGACTGTTTGCCCCAAGATTGGATGCTTAGTCATCCTAGCTTGAAGCGGGCTCAAAAGATCAACTTTATGGAGTTTTCACTATTCTTTTTAGATATTCTCCGTAGGTATTACCCTAATGCTAATAGGTGATTGAGCAAAAATGAGTGGATGGTTAGGAACACAAAGATACACAAAGGATTAGTAATAGAGATTAAAAAAAATCGAAAAAGCTATTTCGACAAAAAGTATATTAATCGGGGCTTTAAGTTCGTAGAAATGATCAGGAAGTGCTCCCCATGATTCCAATTCAGAGTATGCTCCTATCCAACAATTTAAAAACTGACTATCCGGAACGAAATAATCCTTTCCTTTTTTTAACCCCCTTTTCTTTTCGTTTTTTCAGAAAGAAGAATAAGAACGAAAAAAAATAAAAAGAATCGAATTACAATGGAAAAACGAATCTTTTTTATTCTTTTCTCCTATATCGATATTCATAGAGATAGAATTCGTCGGAATATTTTCGTAATCGAAAACGATAGGTTGAAATATCTATTGATATTTTAACAAGGAATTTTACAACGAGTATTTTATTGCAGGATAAAAGTTATTACTCAAGAAATAAAAATTGAAATTATTAAAGGATGAGATCAATTCCGAAGTACTTTTTTCGTTTTAGTATTCTAACAGATAGAATTTCATTGCTCGAATTTTGGAACGTGGATAGATTTTATTTTATTTTGATCCGATTTATTCTACAAATATATCAAACTAAATAATACAATCAATCTGGTCCTTAAATTTTTTTCTGGACTTCGAGGAGCCGTATGAGGTAAGAATCTCATGTACGGTTCTGTAATAGCGATGGGAACAGTGATGTTATCACCGACTATGATTATCTAATAGTTCAAGTACAGTTGATATAGTTGAGGCCCAATCAAAATCTGGTTTTTGGGGGTGGAATTTATGGCGTCAACCAATAGGATTTTTGATTTTTTTTATTTCTTCTCTAGCAGAATGTGAAAGATTACCTTTTGATTTGCCAGAAGCAGAAGAAGAATTAGTAGCAGGTTATCAAACGGAATATTCGGGTATCAAATTTGGTTTATTTTATATTGCTTCCTATCTAAACTTATTAGTTTCTTCATTATTTGTAACAGTTCTTTACTTGGGCGGTTGGAATATTTCTATTCCGTATATATTCGTTCATGATTTTTTTGAAATAAATAACATAAGCGGAGTCGTTGGACCAACAATTGGTATCTTTATTACATTGGTTAAAACTTATTTGTTCTTGTTCATTCCTATCACAACAAGATGGACTTTACCGCGACTAAGAATGGATCAACTTTTAAATCTTGGATGGAAATTTCTTTTACCTATCTCTCTCGGTAATCTATTATTAACAACCTCTTTTCAACTCCTTTCACTCTAAAATAAAAACATAATAAAAAAAAAAAGTCGAATATAAAGAATATTATGAGTTGTCTTCAAATCAAACAAGAGAAAAAAACAAAGATAAAATTATTCATAAAAATTCACGCTATGTTTCCCATGGTAACTGGGTTCATGAATTATGGGCAACAAACCATACGAGCTGCAAGGTACATTGGTCAAAGTTTCATGATTACCTTATCCCATGCAAATCGTTTACCTGTAACTATTCAATATCCTTATGAAAAATTAATAACATCGGAGCGTTTCCGCGGTCGAATCCATTTTGAATTTGATAAATGCATTGCTTGTGAAGTATGTGTTCGTGTATGTCCTATAGATCTGCCTGTTGTTGATTGGAAATTTGAAACTGACATTCGAAAGAAACGGTTGCTAAATTACAGTATTGATTTCGGAATTTGTATATTTTGCGGCAACTGCGTTGAGTATTGTCCAACAAATTGTTTATCAATGACGGAAGAATATGAGCTTTCTACTTATGATCGTCATGAATTGAATTATAATCAAATTTCTTTGGGTCGTTTACCAATGTCAGTAGTTGACGATTATACGATTCGAACAATTTTAAATTCAACTAAAAAAAAGGATAAAACACTTTGATTGATTAAAAAGTACAATTATTAAACTAAAAAAAAAAAAAAAAACGAAAATTTTGTTTTGATTTAAAGGTATGGAAGGGCGTTTCTTTCATTTTCTTGGTCAATGACTACAAAAATTCGAAATTCCAACTATTAATTTGATTCATGAAAATTGCATCGAAACTGAATTTGGATTGATAATCTATTAATATATCTCTAATTCTATCCATAATTATTATCCATAATTATTTTGAGAATCTAATTTCGAACGCCTTTTTGAAGAAAGAGAAAGAATGAAATTAGTACAATAGTTGTACATATAGTAATTATTTATACCCCTTTAGTACCCCTTCAGATTTCAAATTAAGAGCCTATAATATTATATATTTACTATTTTATATTATAAAAAATATAAAAAAAAAAGAATATAAAATATAAAAAAGGTTTTTCCTGGTCAAGTCAATTAAGGTCATGAAGAAACAATTCAATTTTTTTTTTCTTATTTTACGTGCAATGGATTTACCTGGACTAATACATGATTTTCTTTTAGTCTTTCTGGGGTTAGGTCTTCTATTAGGAGGTTTAGGAGTAGTATTATTTACCAACCCGATTTTTTCTGCCTTTTCATTAGGATTCGTTCTTGTTTGTATATCTTTATTTTACATTTTATCAAACTCTCATTTTGTAGCTGCTGCACAGCTCCTTATTTATGTGGGAGCTATAAATGTTTTAATTATATTTGCCGTAATGTTCATGAATGGTTCAGAATATTACAAAGATTTTAATCTTTGGACTGTTGGAAATGGGGTTACTTCCTTAGTTTGTACAAGTATTTTTGTTTCACTAATTACTATTATTCCAGATACGTCATGGTACGGAATTATTTGGACTACAACATCAAATCAGATTATAGAACAAGATTTGATAACTAATGGTCAACAAATTGGAATTCATTTAGCAACAGATTTTTTTCTTCCATTTGAATTCATTTCAATAATTCTTTTAGTTGCTTTGATAGGTGCGATTGCTGTAGCTCGTCAGTAAGAAATTTTTCGAATTAGTAATCAAAATTAAAACTGTTTTCTATGTTATCACATCTATTTTCCTTCAATTCTATGTTAAAGATTATTTATGTATAAATTCTTTTATTTGATCTATTATCCATAGATTTTTTGGTTCTGTACTTATACTTATGATATTCTTAATTCTAGTCAATCTGAGATGGAATTGTTGTTCATATTGAAATAAATCGAAATTGATAAGGAGTTGGTCAATGATGCTCGAACATGTACTTATTTTGAGTGCCTGTTTATTTTCTATCGGTATCTATGGATTGATCACGAGTCGAAATATGGTTAGAGCCCTTATGTGTCTTGAACTTATAGTGAATGCTGTTAATATAAATTTCGTAACATTTTCTGATTTTTTTGATAGTCGCCAACTAAAAGGAAATATTTTTTCAATTTTTGTTATAGCTATCGCAGCCGCTGAAGCAGCTATTGGACCGGCTATTGTTTCGTCTATTTATCGTAACAGAAAATCCACCCGTATCAATCAATCGAATTTATTGAATAAGTAGTATTAATTGTATAGAATATAATTTTCATATTCATTAATTTGAGTTGGCATGTATGATACATAAGTTGTCTGATTCAGGGTTGTGAAAACGCAAGAAATTCTAGTATCTTGGCTCTATCTCAGAAGTTGATCCAGAATTGAATAGAAGATTTCTGGTAAATCAATCATTGATTCGTCTGGTTTCTAAATATATGATAATTCATTTAGAAATTTACTAGATTGAAATTTTATGACGTTAAAAAAAATTTAAATCCAATGTCACATTCAGTAAAAATTTATGATACATGTATAGGGTGTACTCAATGTGTCCGAGCCTGCCCCACGGATGTATTAGAAATGATACCTTGGGATGGGTGTAAATCCAAGCAAATTGCTTCTGCTCCAAGAACAGAGGATTGTGTCGGTTGTAAAAGATGTGAATCTGCTTGTCCAACAGATTTCTTGAGTGTTCGAGTTTATTTATGGCATGAAACAACTCGAAGCATGGGTCTAGCTTATTGATACTTTCCAGAAAACCCCACTTGAATACATTTGATTTTTTCTTTACCGACAAAAACCCGTACTCGAAAAAAAAGAAATATATATTATCTTATGTTTTCTAGCACGGGTTTTTCTAGTCTAAGCGTATCTTGTCTTTACCACGAATTCTTTTCCTTGGTTAACAATATTTGTAGTTTTACCGATAGCCGCGGGTTTATTAATTTTCTTTTTCCCTCATAGAGGAAATAAGCTAATTAGGTGGTATACTTTATATATATGTATAGCAGAGCTCCTTTTAATAACTTATGCATTCTCTTATTATTTCCAACTTGAGGACCCATTAATCCAATTAGCAGAAGATTATAAGTGGATCCCCTTTTTTGATTTGTACTGGAGATTGGGAATAGATGGGTTTTCTTTAGGACCTATTTTACTGACAGGATTTATCACCACTTTAGCTACTTTAGCGGCTTGGCCGATTACTCGGGATTCCCGATTATTCCATTTTCTGATGTTAGCAATGTATAGTGCTCAAATTGGATTATTTTCATCTCAAGATCTTTTACTTTTTTTTATCATGTGGGAGTTAGAATTAATTCCCGTCTATCTACTTCTCTCCATGTGGGGGGGAAAGAAACGTCTGTATTCATCGACAAAGTTTATTTTGTATACTGCAGGAGGTTCGGTTTTTTTATTAATGGGAGCTTTGGGTATCGCTTTATATGGTTCTAATGAACCGACATTCAATTTTGAAACATCAGCCAATCAATCATATCCTGTGGCACTAGAAATATTTTTCTATATTGGATTTTTTATTGCTTTTGCTGTCAAATCACCGATTATACCTTTACATACATGGCTACCAGACACTCACGGAGAAGCCCATTACAGTACTTGTATGCTTCTAGCCGGAATCCTATTAAAAATGGGGGCGTATGGATTGATTCGAATCAATATGGAATTATTGCCTCATGCTCATTCTATCTTTTCCCCCTGGTTGATAATAATAGGCGTAATGCAAATAATCTATGCAGCTTCAACATCTCCTGGTCAACGAAATTTAAAAAAACGAATAGCCTATTCTTCTGTATCTCATATGGGTTTCATAATTATCGGAATTTGCTCTATAAGTGATATGGGACTTAATGGAGCCATTTTACAAATTGTATCACATGGATTTATTGGTGCTGCGCTTTTTTTCTTGGCAGGAACTGGTTATGATAGAATACGTCGTCTTTATCTTGACGAAATGGGCGGAATGGCTCCCCTAATGCCAAAACTATTCACGACCTTCAGTATTTTATCACTAGCTTCCCTTGCATTACCGGGGATGAGTGGTTTTTTTGCGGAATTGGTTGTTTTTTTTGGACTAATTAGCGGCCAAAAATACCTTTTAACGACAAAAATATTAATTACTGTCGTAATGGCAGTTGGAATGATATTAACTCCTATTTATTTATTATCTATGGTACGACAGATGTTCTATGGGTACAAACTGTTTAATGCCCCAAACTCTTGTTTTTTTGATTCGGGACCTCGGGAATTATTTGTTTCGATCTCTATTCTTCTGCCTGTAATAAGTATTGGTATTTATCCGGATTTCGTTTTCTCATTATCAATTGACAGAGTGGAAGCTATTCTATCTAATTATTTTTATCGATAGTTTTAGATAGTTTTTCTAAAAAAAAAATAATAAATTCTAACCAAAAATTTTTGGCATTTATGAGAACTTTTTGAATCAAGTAGTATGGTGATTCAAAAAGTTCTCAACAGCTTACCTGACGCTTTTTGTTTCTATGCTTTGTCTATATGCTTTGCTTTCCTATAGAGTTGTATTCGTCAGACCCTTTCTTCAATTGTTAATTGGTAATGTAAATGAACCATAACTATGTAGTCCTATTCCTAATAAATTAACTCCAAAATAGCATATCCAAATTATAAGAAAACCGATAGAAGCGACAATTGCCGAATTTAAACCCTCCCAATTTTTATTTGTTCGAGTATGAAAAAAAACCGCGAATATGGTCCATGTAATAAATGCCCAAGTTTCCTTTGGGTCCCAATTCCAATATGATCCCCATGCTTCATTAGCCCAGACTGCTCCCGAAAGAATACCTATAGTTAAAAAAAAAAATCCTATACTTATAATCCGATAACTCCAGTCATCTAATTGTTCAATCAATTGAAACCTATAATAATTCCTAGAGGAAAGAAAGGAAATATTTCTTAAAACATTCTTTCGTTCCGTTATACATTCTATCTCATTAAAGTAAAATGAATCATTTAATAAATTAAAATTATTGCTTTTATCAAAAATTCTTATAATTTTTTGAAATCTGATTACTAGAAATGCTACTGATAATAATGATCCACACAAAAGAGCTGCATAGCCAAAAATCATCATACTTACGTGCATCATTAACCACTGAGATTGAAGAGCGGGTACTAAGATTTCGGATTGATGCATGCCTTTTAAAAGACCCGAAGTGGCAAACCCTTGAGTAAAAAAAGTGCTTGGCGCGGTTATTGCACTTAAATAATTTTTATATTTTTTAAAATACGGAACTATATGAATAACAGAAAACGCCCATGAAAGAAAGATTAATGATTCATATAAATCACTTAATGGTAAATGTCCCCCAAAAACCCAACGAGTAACTAATAATCCTGTTATACAGCAAAAAGTAGTTAACATGCCCTTTTCAGACGAATCAGATAGTTCTACGAATTCATCGACTAATAAGGTTATCAAATGAATTGTAATTACAATTGACACGACTGAAAAAGATATATGAGTTAATATATGTTCTAAACTCGAAACTATCATAAAAATAAATAAATAAAAAATTTAATTTACGGGGAGTTCCTCCCTTATTTTTTTCGTATATAGAATTGAAATTACAAAGTGAAGTCATTATAGGATTTATTGTATCCTTTTGAAAATTACAGGATGTTGTGCCGCTACTCGGACTCGAACCGAGATGCTCTAGCACTGCTTCCTAAGAGCAGCGTGTCTACCAATTTCACCATAGCGGCTTGCTTCAAATCATAATAATCTATTATTTTTTAATCGTCGAGCTTGAAGGAGTTAATGCAATACTTTTTATGAAATATTCCAATTCATGACAAAAATTTTATGAATTCCAATTTAAAAATTACATTCAATAGATTTATAGAAAGATTTTATTGATTAGTTTTTTAGTGTCGAAAGCATTTGGGTTAGGATTTAGAAACCTCATTAAATAGTCTATCATATACGAACAAAATTTCCAGTTCTCTTACGTACTTAAAAAAACATTCTATTTAATTTAATATATACCTTGATCAAGTTTCCAACCCAAGTATTAAAATAGATCATTCAAAACTGACATATTTTATCTAAATAAAACTAAATCAAATTGGAAAAGTTATTTTTTTTTATTCGATTAAAAGAGTTTATTCTATAATAGTGATTTAGAATAATAATTTTTAAGAAAGTTAAAAATTTTTTAACTTAATGAATTATTTTAACTCAATATTATTTTGAGTCAATTATCGTTCTCTTTTTTAATTATTAATTATTTTGAATTATTAATAAAAGGTTTTATATCTGCTTTTTTTTCTTTTCTTTTTTCTATAGTAGAAGAAAAAACTATATTGAAATACTATAAATTATAGTAGGAGTGCAAATAGAGAAAAGACCAAACTTATGAATATTTAGTATTGGTATTGGGATAGATGATTCTATGGGGACAATACTAATCCCCATACTGAAAATGAGAAAATATCCTAACAATAAAAAGTAAAAAGAAGGGTGCATTTTTTCATCGTCTATTTTTTTTTTTTTTTTGCAAACAAAAAAGTATCGTTTTTCGAATTCATTAGACAGTAGACAAAAAAATTCTTTATTCTATTTATTCGATAATATGATAAAAGCACATATGATAAAAACAATGGGAACTTCCATTCAAAACATTCAAAAATGAAGAAGTTATTTTTTGTTAGAGTTGAATGGGAAAGAATTTTTTGTTAAAAAAAAAAAAGAAATTTTTAGTAATTCTTTACTTTTACCTATGGAAAAGAAAAGTATCAAATATGACAGTCTTTTTTATAAACATAATGAAAAACAATAACTCCGTTCGAAAAGGTATTATTTAAAGGTTCTGAATAAAGCAACAAATAAAAAAATAACTATTTTTTTGGATCCAGTAAGGGGCCGGTAAAATCATCTTTTTTTTATTCCTATCACTATCAAAATTTAACAAACCACTTTTCTTATAATTCTTTAACCCTAAATATAAAAATTTGTAATAAAAAATAAGTAATTTTAAGTAATTCATTGCAAAAAGGATTTCTAGTTCGTTAGAATAAATATTTTTTTTTTTCAGTAGTATCTTTATTTGACCAATTCTAACTTTTTGATTTTAATATGTGAAGTATTTTTGAAAAATTGATAATAATTAAATAATTTAAGAATATAAAATTCGATTTCAGTTTTACATATTTTTTCATTTATTTTCTTTATTGACTGACTTATTTAAAAAGATAGAAAAGCGGATAAATCAGAAACAAGAAATAATTAATTAGTAATTAAAAAAGTTTTTTTATGGAACATATATATCAATATTCATGGATCATACCTTTCCTTACATTCCCAGTTCCTATGTTAATAGGAGCAGGACTTCTACTTTTTCCGGCGACAACCAAAAAACTTCGTCGTATGTGGGCTTTTCCAAGTGTTTTATTGTTAAGTATAGTTATGATTTTTGCAATTGATCTGTCTATTCAGCAAATAAATAGCAGTTTTATTTATCAATATATATGGTCGTGGGCCATCAATAATGATTTTTCTTTAGAGTTCGGACACTTGATTGACCCACTTACTTCTATTTTGTTAATATTAATTACTACAGTTGGAATTATGGTTCTTTTTTATAGTGATAATTATATGTCTCATGATCAAGGCTATTTGCGATTTTTTGCTTATATGAGTTTTTTCAATACTTCAATGTTGGGATTAGTTACTAGTTCGAATTTGATACAAATTTATATTTTTTGGGAATTAGTTGGAATGTGTTCTTATCTTTTAATAGGTTTTTGGTTCACACGCCCTAGTGCATCGAATGCTTGTCAAAAAGCATTTGTAACGAATCGTGTAGGGGATTTTGGTTTATTATTAGGAATTCTTGGTCTTTATT